AAGCTTTTTCTTTAGCTAAATCTATTTCCACCGGACAGTCAAAAAGTTTCTTTGTTGCACAAAAAAAAGTCTTGGAAAAATCTTAATTGATATGTTTCAAAGAACTTCCAAAGTATTGTGTATTGTATTTTATTTCACTTTTCCTTATTAGTTACTATTAGTTAGAGCTAGGTAATAGAAAAATAAGAATCTTTCTGTCTACTTGATTCGAAGTACTCAGTATTGTGTATTTTCTTTTTTTTTTCTATCTATTTATATTGAAATTTAGATTTCTTGATATTGAATTCGTGAGATTTTTTTTATTTCCTATGAATTGTGCTTTTCAAAATAGAAAAGCACAATTACGATAGACAATTAAGAATCTTAATATTTCATTCTACTTTATACTAAGGCCTTGGGTCTCAAAATCATCAGAAAAAAGATTATGAATTTTAGACTCCGACTGAAAACGAAACTTTTGAGTTCTTACTGTTCTGGATAAACAAAAGCTAGATTTCTAGTACGGATAAAATTAATTATTAAAAATGAACTTATGAAGATGAAGATACTAATTAAGTAGTATTGATATTGAAATGAATATACGAATGGAAATGCATCTTTCTTCATTGTTTGCTAAACTTTATTGAATATAGACAATTCAACATGAATTTCCTATTATTATTTAAAGTAAGCCGCCGCCATGGTGAAATTGGTAGACACGCTGCTCTTAGGAAGCAGTGCTAGAGCATCTCGGTTCGAGTCCGAGTGGCGGCATAAATATTAATTCATGTTAATACTAAAGATACAATAGATATAATAGTATAATAGATCTAATAGAATCTAAAGAATCTAAATTTTTCAATATTTTAGATTCTATTTAAGCCCCAATTTCAATTTTTTAAAAAGGACTTTTCTTTATGATATTTGCGACCTTAGAGCATATATTAACTCATATTTCCTTTTCGATCATCTCAATTGTGATTATAATTCATTTGATGAACTTATTAGTCTACGAAATTGAAGAATTACGTAATTCGTTAGAAAAAGGAATGATAGCTACTTTTTCCTCTATAACAGGGTTTTTAGTTACTCGTTGGATTTCTTCGGGACATTTTCCTTTAAGTAATTTATACGAATCATTAATTTTCCTTTCATGGAGTTTATCCATTATTCATATAATTCCGTATATTAGGAATTATAAAAATGATTTAAACGCAATAACTGCACCAAGTGCCATTTTTACCCAAGGTTTCGCCACGTCAGGTCTTTCAACTGAAATGCATCAACCTGCAATATTAGTACCTGCTCTACAATCTCAGTGGTTAATGATGCATGTCAGTATGATGTTATTGAGCTATGCAGCTCTTTTATGCGGATCATTATTATCAGTTGCTCTTATAGTGATTACATTTCAAAAAAAAATCGATTTTTTTTTGAAAAACAAGAATTTTTTAAGTTTAAGGAAATCATTTTTCTTTTGTGATATGGAATATTTGAACGAAAAAGGAAGTCTTTTAAAAAAGACTTCTTTCCTATCATTTAAAAATTTTTACAAATATCAATTAATTCAGCATTTGGATTCTTGGAGTTATCGTGTCATTAGTTTAGGGTTTACCTTTTTAACCATAGGCATTCTTTCTGGAGCAGTATGGGCTAATGAAGCATGGGGTTCATATTGGAATTGGGATCCTAAGGAAACTTGGGCATTTATTACTTGGACCATATTTGCAATTTATTTACATACTAGAAAAAATTCAAAATTGCAAGATCAAGTTACGAATTCGGCATTTGTAGCTTCTATAGGATTTATCCTAATTTGGATATGCTATTTTGGGATCAATCTATTAGGAATCGGATTCCATAGTTATGGCTTATTCCAATGAATATCTAATTGAATAAAAGAAACTGCATAAAGAATACATAAAAAGTAAAGGATACATAAAAGAATCGTCAGATAAACAATGAAATTTTGAAATTTTGTGCGAGTTTTTGAGAACCTTTTTAAGAATTCCTCTATTTAAAAGGTTCTCAAAAACTTTAGATATATCTAATTACAATTCTAATTAACACTTACCTTTTTTTCATTGCACAACGAAGAATCGTGAAAATATGAAAGTCAAAGAATTCTAAGACTTTTTTTTTTCCAATTAATTAAATTTATTGAATCTAAAAAAAGGAATTAATTTGAATTCCTACATGATGAAAAAAAGGAAAAAGTCTCGAGAAGAAAATGATGCTATTTGACCACTATACATTGCTAGCATCAAGAAATAGAAAAATAGGTAATTGGCTAAGCTACTAAAGTAGTTCTAAATCCTGTCAGTAAAAAGGGTCCTATGGAAAGTCCATCGATTTCCAGTCTCCATTGAAAATCAAAAAGATTGATCCATTTAGAATCCTTCTTGGATTGAGTTAATGGATCGGATCCGTCCAATTGGAAAATGATAACAAAATAAATAGATCATTAGAAGGAACTCTAGAATCTAGAATACACTAGAATACATACATATATACACATATATATATATAGTATACCACCTATACACCTTCTTTATCCTATGAGTGAAAAAGATAATTGAAGAACTCGCAAATATGGGAAAAACAAAAAGTATTGTTAACCAAGTAAAATAACTCGTGATAAAGACAAGATAAGATTCTACCAGAAAAGCCCGTGCTCGGGAGAAGAATAATATATTCTCTTTTCTCGAATACGGACTTTTGTCGGTAAAGAGGAATCAAATGATTCAAGTGGAGTTTTTTGTCACATATCAATAAGAAAGACCCATGCTGCGAGTTGTTTCATGCCATAAATAAACACGGACACTCAAAAAATCCGTTGGACAAGCGGATTCACATCTTTTACAACCTACACAATCTTCGGTTCTTGGCGCAGAAGCAATTTGCTTAGCTTTACATCCGTTCCAAGGTATCATTTCCAATACATCCGTAGGGCAAGCTCGAACACATTGGGTACATCCTATACATGTATCATAAATCTTTACTGAATGTGACATTGGGTCTATAAATTCCAGTTTTGAACACAAAAAATTTTCAATCTGGTAAAATAAGAAAATGAAATAATCATATATTTTCTATTGTAAACACCAGATGAATCAATGATTTATCAAAATTTTAAGAATCAATAGATTTTTTAATCTGTTTATGAGAAAGGACCAAGATACTTTGATTTCCATTTCAATAACCATGAAATATAAGTTTACGAATTCAATTCATGTTAATTTTACTATATTTAATTTTACTATATGTAGAAAATATAGAAAGATTCTAGTATATAGGTAGAATAATTAATAGAAATAGAATTAATTTGATAATTAATTTGATATTGATATATTATATATCAATATATATCAATATCAAATTAATACGTTTGTTATTTTGTTATTAGGTTAGTGATAGAAGAGGTTAGTAACTCTAAATCTCAATCATAAATCTATATGAAAAAAGAGAAGAAATAAAAGAAATTAAGTAAATAATAATAAGAGAATTTTAGATTCTATTAATATTGAATATTCAATTCTAATTATATTATCTTATTATTCTAATTCCATTAGATTCTATTTAGAATATTCTAAAATTCTAAAAGACTTATGTTTCGATTTCTATGTGAAAATAGAAGAATTATGACTAATTCTTCAGCAAATTTGATTTCTTAATACGAATTGATTTTCAGTTACGATGAATCGACGAAATAATAGCTAGGCCAATAGCTGTTTAAACAGAAGCAATGGCTATAACAAAGATTGAGAAAATTTGTTCTTTTAATTGTTGACTATCAAATAGATTGTAAAATGTGACGAGATTTATATTCACCGAATTCAGTATAAACTCAAGACACATAAGTGTTCTAGCCATGCTTCGTCTTGTGATCAGTCCATAGATACCGATAGAAAATCGATAGAAAATAAATAAACACTTAGAAGAAATACATGTTTTAAAATGATTGATAAATTCCTCATCTCTCTCAATTAATTGAAATATGAACAAAAATGAAACCAATTAAGTTGACTAGAATAGAAGAATTAAAGAACAAAAGAATATATTCACAGTAAATTGAGAAAAGAAAAATGGATTTAATCCATTTTCATTCTTTCAATAAAAAAAAGGAGTTCTTCTTTCTTATTATATTAGTATATTAGATTATTTACTTATTTATTATTATTATTTATTATTAGATTATTATTATTTATTATTAGATTATTATTAGATATTAGATTATTGATGAGCCATAGTAATTGCACCTATCAAATATCAAAGAAATTAAAAGGATTAGATAAATGAGTTTAAAAGGAAGAGAAAAATCTGTGGATAAAAGAATCCCAATTTGTTGAACGTTACTTATGAAGAAATCCTGTTCTATAATCCTGATTCGATCTTGTAGTCCAAAAAATTCCGTACCATAACGTATTTGGGAGAGTAGTCATTCAATGAAAAAAAAAAATACTTGTCTTGTACAAACCAATGAAGTGATCCTATTTCCAAAGGTCCGCAAATAGGAATCATTGGAATATTCTGAACCGTTCATAAACAGCACAGCAAATATATGATTAATACATTTATGCTTCCCACAAATAAGGAACTGCGTGGCAGATACAAAATAAGAATTCAAAAAAGATAGAATTTAAGGATATACAAAAAAGAAGAACCAATACCAATGAAAAGGCAGAATCAATGGGATTGGTAAGTAATACTATTCCCAGACCTCCTAATATAATAATATAATAATAAGAATAACTGATCCCAGAAATATTACTAAAGAGTTACAGGTAAATGATTTGTATGGGATAAGGTAATTATGAAACTTTGTCCAATGTACTTTGTGGCTCATATTTTTTTTCCTTAATTATTTTCTCATTAATTTATTAAAATGAAAAATATAAACAAAGAATAACTGAACTAAGAAAAAAATAATGAAAAAATAAAAAAGAACAAGAATAATAATAAGAAATTAATGGATCAATTAAATTTTTGGTTCCCGAATATTTAATTGATCCATTAATTTCTTATAACGTACTTTATTTTTCTTTGACAAATAAGTCAATAATCGTTGACGTTTTCCTAGAATTATTCGTAGACCCCTTTGTGATAAAAAATCTCTTTTGTGCAATTCTAAATGTGAAGTAAGTCTTCGTATCTTACTGGTGAAATGGAATACTTGAAATTCAACAGATCCACTATTTTCTTCTTTTTCTTCTTGTGTAATAACTGAGATGAATGAATTTTTTTTGACCATAAATGAAAATTTGTATCTTTATTTTCTGTGAATTTTATCGATCAGGAAAAAGAAAATAAAAAAATAATAATAAAGAATATTTATTATGCCAGTTATTTTTTAGTATACATCAAAATTGGATTCTATTCATATACTCTTTTTTTCATTTATGTGGTTTATGTTTTTATGTTTTGTATATTTTAATCAAAATATACAAAACATATATGTATTCGCGAAATAGAACAATTTATTTGTTCTTTTTACTTAAAGAAATTCTACTCTTCCTATCCTAATGAAAGTTGATATACTATAAAACTATAAAATTAGCATCATGTATTTTAGTATTACTACATAGTGTATATGTTTTTTGGCTTTCTCATCTACCAAATATGTTAGACGATATGTAGGAAATCAATTATAAATTCTTTTTCATTGGAATTGAATTGATTCCTAATTGTTAATACATATGTATTCTTGACATACTGAAACGACTGCTGTTATTGGCATCAAACCAATAGCGATTCATACAAGCTAAATCTTCTAATCTATAATTGGGCCAAAAAAACAATTTGAATTTAATGAAATTTTTTCTATCTGTATTAATATGTTTGTTCTCATTCAAAAATTGCCCATAATTTCTTATTTTATTTTCATTGCAAAATCTTGGATTTCTATCCACAACATGAAAATTCCGGGAATTTAAACAAATTCGAATTCGAAATTCTCTACGACGTCTGGGGGATAGAATATTTTCAGGAACAAGTAAATCATAATGATTTTTGTCTCCACTCAAAAATATGTTGTTGTGTCGTGCAATGGATTTTTTAAACCCCCTTTTCTCAATTCTTTTTTTTGTGTATTTTTTATTTGTTTGGTACTTATTATTATCGACTGATAAAATATCCATAGTTTGATATATAATAGATTTTGCGTCCCTTCGTATAGATAGACAAATCGGTTCAATAATAAATATTCCCTTTCTTATCAATTCTGCAAGAACTAAGTCCCTTTGAATCAACATTTCATCTAGATTTATTTCACTTCTTTGAATCGAAGATATAGCAATTTCCTTTGGATTTATCAGTCTAAGTAGGAGACAATATACCCTTATATTTTTCATTACTTTATTCTTCAAATGATCAGCCCATCTTAGTTGAAAAAGTAAATATTTTCTCAAAAAGAAATCTAGTTCCATTTCATTCTTGCTCTTATATTGTTTTTTTTTTTTACCTTTTTTTATTTCTAAGCTTGCGTAATCTTCTTCAACAGTTTTTTTATTATTTTGGTTTAGTAGATTCAATACAAGATTTCTTTGGACCTGTTGTTGGTTTTCTTCCTGCTTAGAATTTACTAATTCAAGATATTTTTTTCTCTTAGATGATTTTACGTTAATTTTTTTACTTTTTTCATTTATAGAAAAATGAAAAAAGAGTGATTTGATTGGGATGATCCAAGGTTGAATTTTATATACATCAAAAAGTAGTACAAATTCTGGGAAGAACCAAGTTTCTAGATTGGATATAGTATCATGATTGGATGCAATATCATTATCATAGAACCTTTTTTTATTCATTCCCATGCAATCAAAAACGAAATTGCATGTTTTGCTCTCTTGATAAATTGTAGGAAAAAAAAGATCTTTTTTTTCCATTTTGCTGAAATTATGAAATTCAGTCTTAGTATTTTTCTGAATCTTTATGCCAATATGTGCATTGGTCCAGATCTCTATATTATTCTCAATATTATTTAGAAAACAAATATGAAGAATTCTACAATCAAAATATTTTCTATCCAAATTAGTATTCCTATCAATAAGAAATCCTTTTTCTACTTTTTCTAGATAATCATTACTAGGTATACTTACCAATACATAAAATGATTCAGGTTTCAATGTATTGAAATGATATGTAATTTCTTGGTCCCCTTTTTTTTCTAATTTTGATTCAGAAATGTATAAATTAGGAAGGCTTATGTATTTATATGATAAAATATCATATCTGTAATTTTTTTTCCATTTATCTTTGTTATTCATAAATGAATTCTCTGCATAGTCATTTTCTTTCATGGAATAAATGAATCGATATTTTTTATAGAAATCCAATTGGTTTGATTCCTTATTTTGAATTTTATCAATTCTATTTCTCCATTCTTTAGGTACTAATACTAATTGATACTTTTTTTTTTTAGATAAATCGTATTGATAATAACTTTTTAACCAGTTTTTCCATTCGTTCATTACAAACGTATTAATTTGCTTATGTCTCGATTTAGAATTAAAGATTCCGTGTATCATATAATAGTCTTTTAAATTCTCCTTAAAAAAAGGATAGCTCCCTTGATATTTAAGTACAGGTCTCAATTGATACTTATTAAGTAATTGGTTTTGTGATATTTTGTAAAAAACATATGCTTGGGATAGGGAAGATAAGTTCCAATAAGTATTGGAATTTTTATTGCTAGTCTTAGTATTCTCAATATTTAAAAACAATTTTTTTATAGTCAAAAGAAAATTCATTGTATTTTGATTTCTTTCATCAATTCCTTCTTGTTCTTTATTTATTCCATTGTTGTAAATGGATTTATTAAAGATCTTTTTTGTTGATTCAAAGAAAAGTTGTGTATTGATCTTAGAAAAGCTAATGGTACATAAAAAAATATCTATGTATATTTTTTCAATGAATGATTTGATCAAGTAGTGTGATTTACGCATTAATCGGATATTTTTCCTTTTTAATATTTTCCAAATATGCTTCTGTAATCCCGATCTTTTATTATCATAAATTATAACTATTTCTTTTTTTTTCTTGTCTTTTGCAGTTTCTTCAATTTGATTCCTGATTTTAATTGTCTTATCAGAAAGATCTTTCATTCTTCTTTCTATTAGTGAAGAATTGAACCAATTTATTGTTTTATTTATAACGGATGATTCGCTAGGAATATTTGTTTTTAAATCTTTTTTATTTTCGTTTGGTTCATATACTTTTTCTTTCCTCACTTCAAATAATAAATTTAGATTTACTTTATCCAGTTTTTTCATTATTAGGTTGATAATTCGAACTATTTGGATGACTCCTTTTTTTCTTCTTTTTTGAAGTTCTTTATAAATAGGTTCAAAAAAGAAAGGTCGTTTTCGAGGAGAACCAAAGGGAAGTTCCGCTTCCATTCCCCAGACTGTTAAAAAACAAAAATTTGTTTTTTTTTCTTTTTTTTTCATTAGATCTCTATGATGAGATCGTGTCCTAGATTTTCTCCAAGGTTTTAGACAGAAAGGATATAAAATCTTTATCTGAATACCGTCTATTAACCAAGCTTGGGGAAATTCTGTTTCTGATAATTGAACACCGTTATAGGTGCATTTAATATGGATTTCTCTATTCCATTCCTTAAAATCCTCGTCCCACTCGGGAATTTGAAAGAATAACATACGGAAAAGATTTTTGGCTATTATTAATGAAGGCAATATAATGTATTTTCTAAGAAAAGATTGGGTTACTAACATCAAACCTCTTATTACTTGAGTAAATATAAAGGTATCCCAAGCTTCTGAGATTTCTATCTGTTCATTTTTATATTTTTTTTCTTCTTTCTCCTTTTCTTCGTTTTTATCTTCATTTTCAAAATAGGAAATTTTTAATTCTGATTCTCGTTCTCTCCCCATCCAATTCCTAAAAATTAGATTCTTAATTTCGTTGATATCAAAAAACGAAAAAAAATATGTTTTGTCTAGACGATCCAAAAAAAGAGGAGAATGTACATTTACTTGAAAGAGGTTCCAAATAACTGTTTTACGTCTTTGAGCGCGTATGGATCCTTTGATGAGATTGCGACGAAAATCCGATTGTTGTGAGTAACGTATCAAAGCCACCTCTCCCTCTTCCGTTTGATCATCCTTTTTATCATTGTTACTAGTATTCTGATCATTATCATTATAAATTATCACACGTTTGGCTCTTCTTGAATGAATCTCATAATATTCGTCCTCCAAATCTTCTTCATTTTCTTCTTCCTCTTCTCTTAAATTCTCGGTTAATTTGTATGACCATCGAGCAACCTTTTTACTGATTTCTTCTTTTCTAATTCCAATAGATTTCTTTTTCATTCTTTTTTGATCTTTTGTATGTGTTGTAATTACATCAAAGAAAAATTGAAAATATTTTTCTTCACTTTCTGAATCAATTCCTTTTTCTTCTGTAGAATTCAAAAATGATTGACGGTGAAGTTCTACGGAATCATTAAGAAGTAGATTATGAATCTTATTTATAAAAAAAAATTCTACTAAATCTTCTGTATCTGTATAAGTATTCATGATTGCACGTGAATCTAATTCTTTTCTCGTTCCTCGATATGGTCCGTTGAAAAAAGGATCATAAGCTTTTGGCAAGCATTTCTTTTTTTTTTCATCATCACATAATATGGTTTTTTTTTCAAGCATATCCAGACTAGAGGATCTCTCATTTTTTTCTATAATTTGGATTCGGCTTCTCAATTCATTGTTCAAATTGCACTTTTTTTTTTCATTAGCATAAATCCAAGAATTATAAAGATCTTCGTCATATAGTTTTTCTATTATGTACAAAGAAATTCTTCGTTCTAGCATTTCCGAAAAAGTTGATAAACTGGGCGGATATGTAAAGGATATTATTTGTTTCCCATAACTTGTACATGTAAAAAAAAAAAATTGTGACATTTCATTGCGTAAAGCTTTTTCTAATTTATCATTTTTTATATATCGTAATGGACGATTCCATCGCTTATAATCAAAAAAAAAAGTGACAAAAGTTTTTTCAACCC